CCTCGTACTGGCTCCCGAATAGGTGGACCCTCGAACGGGATATGCTCCGACTTGGTATCAATCTTTCTCAGCTGATGGCTAAGCATATGGGACTCCATATGAGAAACTTAAAGTTAATCTGCTCTTTCCGCTACGAGCTCAAAGTAAAGTGGTTCTTGAATGAAAACTCATTTTGGATAGCTGACTTGATCAAATTGCAAGTAAAGATTCCAGCGGAGATGAAGACCCTCAGACACCTATTCTGAGGATGAAGGAAACAGTCCAAGAGAGAGATGGAGTCATCTGGTTGGAACACGACTTGAGAGACGTTTCTTGATGAGCCGGGAAAAAGACTATGTAAAGACTAGGAAGCGCTGGAATAACACTTCAGACAGGTTCTCGATAGTTGACGACTATTTACTTACTTACGACATAAAGCTGTCCTTCCAACCAGCCAACCCATATTACTTATATAAAGGTTGAACACAACACTTACTTAGGCCTGGTTCTTCGGCTGTTTCAGGAGCTATAGAAAGGGATGCTTTAGCTGTTGAGGCTAAGAAGGGAATTGAGGTAAGGCTGGCATAAGAGAATGGAGTTACTGAGCTTACTGAGCTAATGGCCTAGAAGTAAGTGGAGTTAAGACAGCTCGTAGCAGTATCGGAATACAATAGAATCCCTTCTTTACTTACCTATAAAGAGTGACCACTGAACGATAAGAACAAAGCCACTTTCAGCTATAACCGGAGTGAAATGAGTTCTATAGGCCTTAGCCGGAACACTTTCTAACTAACTGTTAGCCAGTGAAGTGATTGCTGGGAGTGATCACGAACGAAGGATTAATAGAGGCGTAGTCTATAGCCGAGCTGTAACAGGAGTTCGAGTTTGAGTTACTCCAAGAACTACAGGGAATGCCGGTGCTTTTGTGGATCTGAACCTACATGATAGATCGGTTTCGGGGGATGCTCATTCAGGGGATGAGAGTCCTTTCCTCGAATTCAAAGCATTAGCTCATTGGGATTCGAACCCAACCACATACATATTTGACTGGAGTGAGACGATCCTTCTTTTATCCTTTCGATAAGAAAAGCTAGGAGTGAGACCAAAGCAGCTTGGCTGCAACAAATAGACTCAGAAGTGAGTGATCCATACCTTGACTGAAAAGCTACCAATTAGGTCAGTAGCTGGCCGAGTCGCTGATAGACCAAATAAGCACAGTAGCAGTTTAGAGCCGAAGGAGCTCCATTTGGGATTCTATAGCCTACGCGCTTGCCTTTAGGGGATCGAAGTTGGATGAATCTCCAGTGGTTCCTTCCATCGGCGTCATCGAACCACGTTAGCAATCCAGAATAACTGGAAGCTCGAAACGGCCGGTCAAAGGAATTGATCCGTTTAGTTCTGTTCTTCTCCTAGTTTTATAGCACACCCATGTAGAGGGATCTTTCCGACATTCAACTTGCGGAATGGAATAAAGGCTGGTGCTAGTCTAAAAGACGAATCAGAACAGAATCCCCTTAGTAAGAGGATTAGGACAGCTTTCAAAGGTTAGAGATGGACAAATGAAAAATGTCTTAGAGAAGGAGCTGCATCGAATGCCATGGTTCTTGTTCAAGAATAAAAGTCTCCATAAGCCTAGGAAGGTAAGGAATGTGAGTCACCCTGACCCTAAGCCAGAGAAGTTTGGCAAGTAAATGTGAATTAGAAGAAGTTTGAATGAAGGGAATGTAAGTGAGTGAAGCAAGAACAATGCTAGCCTCGTCGACTCTGGAATGAATATATCAACCATTCAGAAGAATCTCTTTTCTTCTGTGAAGGTGAGAGAAGGACTGGCCTTAACAACGAATTTCGTAAAGCGCAAGAAGGGGCTTGGAAAAAGCATTCGAAGGAACTCGGACATCGCGCGGCCATTGGTCAAGATCTCCCCTGATGGACATCATTACACATTCATTCAACGCTTCCCCGGCGGGGTAAGAAAGTAAGATTGAACTACTGAATAAGAGAAGCATTGTGATTTCCTTGATTTAAGGACTTTAGCGTCTCATTGCGGAAGCAGAAGTTCTTTCATTCCTCATTCACTTCTAGGACTTGGGTTAGAGAGGGGGGAATATAGTAAATAAAGTCGAAGTGTAGTTCCTATTTATCAGCTCAGATTAGAGCACCAGCTGTTACGCTGACAACCCCCGTTACGCCGCGCTTGAACTCCTAGCCCTAAGACGGAGTAGTCTTACTAGCAGTAGGATTACCGGATTCCGCTTTATGTCTTTCTTTCTTACTTTCCCTAAGCACTCATTGTATTTGAATTTTACCCGCTCAGAAGAGCTATGTATCCGGTCTTGGGAGTCAAATAAGGGCATGGCTTAAACCAGCTCCCTAGCCTAGGGTGAGGTCTCATAATAGAGTAAAGTAGGACAGAAGGATTAGCTTAGCAGTGAACAAAAATCATTCAATCAGCTCAAGAGCTGGAAAAAAAAACTTCTAGGTTTCGGAATAGAAGGAAGGAGGCTCCCAGGAGGTAAGTCCTGCTTGATTGCTTTCACCAGGTTTATAAAGACTGGTTCGAAACGAAAGGACCAGGTCGGGATAGGCTGGGAGTCGATTAGCCCGAGTTGTGTTAAGATAAGTGGCACTTGAATTTGAAGTAGACATCGGCCAGGTCTTGGATGCTGAATTATCGGTCTTACCACTTGTATCGATAGACCCACTTGAATTGAATGCTGAGGAGATTTATTTTCAATCCAATCCTGATCCTGATCTTCGAACTTTCTCTCTGCAAAAGGCTTCTGGCAAAGCTTGAACATCGTATCGTTAGCTCCGAAGACAGAAGAGCTGGTAGGACGGACTGGTAAGGGATGAAATTACTTATTACTTATGAGTGGAGGGCTTCGCTTTTTTCTATAACTGTCACTGGAACAGAAGGCCTAGTACTCCAATTGGCTTAAGTGCACTCCCAATGATATTCTAGTCTTCTTTCTTAAGAAAATATAGATATTATCGTGGAAAGAAATCTATCTCTTGAAGGGAGTCCAACTTAATTCAGTTTGATCCCAAGAGACGGTATGGAACGCTCGTATAGAACCCCATCCAATAGAATTCAAACCGCTGGGAATGCAACGGGATGGATGTCAACTGGTAAGACCTTGGTCTGGAGATCTTTACAACAGGAGATCAGGAGTTAGCTCGCTTGGACGGAGAGCACGAGAAAGAAGGGGCAGTCTAACTGAACTCCACTCGTTTAGAAGAAGCCTCGCCAGTCAGGGGGATAGGGAAAATTTCTTCACAGCATGAAGAAAAGAGAGGGATTCAAAAAGGGCTGGCTCCTTAGAAGGGATTTGAGTGCTTTAGACTAAGAAGTGAGATTAGATAGGCTTGTCTTAGGATTTGATGCACATTCAAGGGCAACTAACTACTGCTTATGGGTAGGCACCTAGTGCTACAATGGCTGTAACAGATTCAGAGATTGCATTTGCCCTTGGATACACACCACACATTGATTGGATTTGAAAGGTACGAAGGGTCCATAACGGACAGGAACTACAACTATTGATACTCGGTCTAGACTAGGGGGGGGGGAAGACACTGCCGGAAACGGGACTGCTGTACTGTAAAGGGGTTACCGTCGAAGGTAAGGACAGAGACTGATTAAATGGGGAGGACAGATATAGGCAGACACTTCCAAAAGGCAGAAGCATTGGCTTTTAGGACGCACTCAAACTTCCATTAAAACTCCAGGTGGCAAAATAACTCCAATAAGAAAGAGGAATGTGCTAACGCCAATAAGCGTATAAGAAAAGGACTAGAACTGGCTGAAAGCACTTACCGCTAGAAAGAAATTGGCCTGACAGAAAAAGTAAAACCCCTCTCCCTCTCCTTTCAGTCGAGTTGCTAAAGCACCTCTCCTGCTTTCTAAAGCTAAAGGGCGAGTGACTTCATACCTTTCCTCAAAGCCGCCTACCGTGCAACGAGCAACGACCTGGCCTGGGACGAAGTAAACCCTTACCAGGGTTGAGAAGCTTACTATTACTAAGCCTTTTGCCCTCCCAGATTCAGTCAGTAATGGCTTCTATGATAGAGTAATTTAGCTATAGAGTTTTCAGCTAAATAGCTCTTTCGAATACTTCCGTTCGTGCTTACCTTTGTATCTATATCTTCCCTCCCAATGAAAACGAGGAGAAGAGGTCACGTCTCAGCCCAGGAGAAAGAGAACTACTCGACTAAGAAGTCAGTGTTGGAGGTGTACTAATCCCTCTCTTCTAGCCGGAAAGACTTTCTAACCAATTCCATTAATAAGCTAAAGAGAAGTTACAGAAGTACGGAAGTGACAGAGAAGTCAACCTTCTTAGCCAAGGGCAGCGCCTCTGATACTGAACTAGATGCCGCAAAAGCACCAACTCTGGCATCATATCCCGAAGATAGTCATTTCAGTCTGTTGGGCAGCGTTTTATAGAAGTGACGGAAGCCAACCGACTGACTTGCAGCTGCCAGTGTCCGCCTTACTTTCTTCTCTTTTACTATAGATGGGAGTCTATATTCAGCATCTAGGTTACTACACTGAAAGCCATATAGTAGGTCTGCAAGCCTAATTCGGATTCTTTTTCTAACGTCCTACCTACAGGCGCATAGGAGCTAGTTTTCCAACCGCGGAACAATATCTTACACTTAGATTCCACCATAGTGCTAGATTAACTAGGCCTTCCCTCCACTAAACAGATTCCATCGTAGTGGATAGAAGTCTTTAGACTAAGGGCAGACCGCAAGGGCAAATCTTAGGCATTGGTTCCGAGGACGGTAGCCTACTGAGAATGAAGGAAGAGAAGCGATTTTGAAGACTTTCTAAGATATCTCCACGATCAATACCGACTTCCTTATCTTTTCTCGAACCTTTATCTGTATGGAAAAGAGGGCTTCTACCTATACTTGGTTGAGAAAGGGCTGAATGGTCCAGGACAAGAAAAAGCCACTAAAAAGAACTGTAGGTCATACAGGGTAGTCCACTTTATCTTTATCCGTGACTCTGAGTACAAGATTTCCGGGATCAAGAAAGTCGCAAATAAATATGCTGGGCTGGACTCTTTTCTCGTATGCCCGGAAAACGTTGTTTCGATAGAACTCAGCTTGCTGCATAGCTCGTCTAAACAAAACACTCCAGATCCGCACTTCCCTTTAACTCCAAAGGGACTAAGCTTGACTAAGAAGAAGAAGGGCTTTGCTCCGCATGAGACAAAGTTATCAAAAAGTACTTATTCCAATTTAGATAACCCTGATTAGAAACACACTTGACCGTTTTCTAGCTTGAACCAGAACAAACATTAAACGCCCGGAACAACTGTTAGAATTTCGATCGAACAAGTATTGGCATTCTGTCAGCATTTCCCCTGCGGTCAGTGATAGTTAGGAAAGGAAGAAAGAAAGGGTGATACACGAGAAGCTAGGTCAGGTATATATAGCGATTGCAGATGGTGCACCAGTTTCGTATACATAGGCCCTGGGTAAGGTGATGAGATCGACACATTATATGCGATCTACGTTCATAGGTTCTACCTTGAAGCTCTTCTCCTTTCCTTACTCTAACAAGTAAGCAAATAGGAATTACCTTGTGAAGCAACGTAAATTTAGTGAGTTTTGGGAGGTTAGCCTTAACACATCCAAATCTTCCGAAGTCAATGCGGTAGCAGCCACTGTCCCGACCTTTTCTGTCACTCCTTCCTTTGAAAGGAGCTTCTCGCCGTTAAACTCAGCTCTTTTTCCGGCTTTACCGATTAGATCAGTTTAGACCTTACCTTGGGATTGGTTTTTTTTCCTTTAAGGCTGACCCTTCTTATAGAAAACTGGCATCTAGAAAACTGGCATCCAAAGGTCCTCAACCAGGGAGAAATCGACAAATCTAGGATAAAGTCCACTTGAATCGACCAAAGGGGAAGGAAGTATGAAAATCCAATTCTTTGACGGAAACTAAAGGCTAACCTACAAGCTAGCCTCGTCGAATCGACTCACTCTCCTAACCTCAAAGGGAATCTGAGAAACAAGTAGATCAAGGATTCCCATGTTGCCTATGGTGTCTTGCGAATTCCTAGGAATGTTAGGAATGGGAGAACCAGTAATCCCAGTAATCCCAGGAATAGGAGGTAAGGAGATTAGTTGGTTAAGAGGGAATCCCATCAATATTAGCAATGAGGTGATGAGATTAGGTTTGTTTTGGTTAGGGATTAGAGGAATGGGAGAGGTAAGCCAAGTAAGGTAAGGAGTTTTTGTTTGTAGAAAGTTCCATTTCAATCTGCCTATCTGTTTGAATCAGTTTATCCCAAGGAAGTGTTTTACTCTTTTAATTGGTCAAACTATCAATCTCATAAGAGAAGAAATCTCTATGCCCCCTTTTTAGTTTTTTCTCCCATGCTTTTGTTGGTCAACAACCAACCACAACTTTCTATAGTTCGTAACTACTCCTAGAGGCTTGACGGAGTGAAGCTGTCTGGAGGGAATCATTTTGTTGAAATCAATTCATCCAATATGCGACGAATTTATCTCCAAGATCATAATCATGCTTCGACACTGTCTGATATCAACTTTATGTTTTCCGATTCTTTTCCGGATACTCAGACCCTTAACTCCACTTTATCAACCATGTCGGATGCTGCGAGTGCAGCTACGGATTCCAACCTTCTTTTCGATCAAATCAAAAAAAGGTGTAGCGAACTCCTTAGATTATCTAATCGCCAAATCCCCCCCCAATGGAACATGTCGGATCTTATTCACACGGTCATGGGATACGACGCTCCAGGGCCCAGTACGTATTATGATTTAGTAATCTGTGGTCACACTAGTTGGCTATTCGAAGAACTCTCCAGTTTTTTAGATTTAATTAACTATACTATATAGTATATAGGAGATTCAAGCTGGGGAAATGGTTCTTTTTGCCAACGGTGTGAAAGGGATGGACTTGAATCTTGAGAATGAGAATGTCGGGATTGTTGTCTTTGATCTATTCTGTGGCGCGAAATCCATCATTGGCTAAACAATCATTTGGTTATGCCATTTTGGGCTTTGCTCTAACCGAAGCTATTGCATTGTTTGCCCCAATGATGGCCTTTTTGATCTTATTCGTATTCTGATCGAAGAAAGAAGGTTTCCATTCAGTCTCATAAAGCAAGCACCTCTTTCACATAAGAAAGTGGAGGCAGGCTTGGATACGATCTAAAATGATTCCACATGAAAGAGGACCGGGCAATCGCCCTCTTGAGTAATGAAGAAGCGGGCTAGTCCCCGAAAATGCCCGCTAAAAAATAAAGTTGGGGAACAAATCAAACTCACTCCGGGCGAGGGGAAGACAGAACGGATAGAGAACATATCCCGTGTATCAACGGGATACTATGCTTTTTTAGGTCGATAGAACCTCCATCTATACAAGCCTTTGAAACCTTTTCGAAAAACACAACACCGTAGGCCAGATCCTTTTGATTTCATGAGGTTGTAGCTCGTGTTAGGATTACGTTTAAGGTGTAAGGGAAGCGGAGCCGAGTAATCTGTGCGAGCGTCTAAGGCAACAAGTGTAGCTGAGCCTATCTGTCATTGTTAGAATATCCTTCTCTTGGTTCGGACTAGCCATGAATAGCCAGTTGTTTGCTTCCAGTGTAGGAACCCCTGTTCATGCATGGGGCGGGGCCCGGGATCCCTTGCTGCTGCGGTAAAAGAGGTCTTGAAGAGCCTGACCCTATAAGTACAATGGTTGGTCCCTCCGGAACCGGTAATCTCCGTTTGACTTCCTTTCAGCAGGTGCGCAGCAAGTATTCTTTCACAAGTTTGACGCAAGTCGTACCTCCCAGCCCCCTTAGCTACTTGTACTAAAAAAAAACTAGGACGGAAGTTCGTGCCTGCTTATCCCGGCTACAATAAATAAATAACTATCGAAGAGCGATCCATCTGAAGAATGGCGCTCGTATATCCCTAGACGTGGGTTTGTACTTTTTTATTTTAGAAGGGCGGGGTTTGGAACTCTCAAGCAAGACATGATCTACATAATAAGACATCATAGGCGCCTAGAGATAAAGGTACGGTTCATCGCCTTACTTATCCAAGCGTGTTGCCGGATAGTCCGGATATGACTATCTCTTTTTTTATGAGGTTAGGAACCATTTGCTCTTAGCAGCATTGCTCATTATTATTAGGTAACGCATTCCCGTTTATCGATTTGAAGGTTAGGGTGACACGTTGCCGCTTTCGCTTTAATAATGAATGATATGGAGTCATGCAAGGAGCGCGCTTTATTATATAATATAAAGGGCTTTTCACCATCTATTTCTGCCCGAACTCTTCCTGAGTTTCCCTCCTAGCGAACGGGATTAGATACCTCACTCGCATTCGCCTAATCAAGCAGAACGCCACTCGGCGATCATCTGACAACTGGTCTCGCCTATAGTGTCGAACACACATAAGTATAGGTTTTGTTGTCCTTACGACGGTTGGGTTGTCAAAGACCAGATCTTTGCACTTCGCGATCCTATCCGAGTATGGGCTTTGTGCAAGGCCTCATAGAACAATGAAGTAATGTATCCATACGAGCTCCGGCCCTCAGCAGCTCGAATACAAAATAAACTTGTTCATTTATGTTACCTTTTGTGGACCTTTAACCTTTAACCTTTCATAGATCTGGGAAAGGCGGTTTTGGAAGTGACGTTGAGACTGGGCACGTACGAGAAGTAATAAAGAAAGCAAAGGGGAAAAAGGGGTCACCTGTATCCGTATCCGTCCTGGAAAAGCGCCCTTCATATCTTTGCGAGGACAGAACTCAAAATGAAATCGAAAAGCTAGGACCAAACTCTTGATTAGGGATCATCATCCGCTTTTAAGCTCGACAACGGCAGAATACGTATTGGAAACCTTTCCCATAGAAAGGCTTGAAGACCTCTAAACTCAAGTATTCCCAAGGTGCACACTCAATGCAAGGTTTCAAGCAGACAAACGATAGGAAGCACTTGAACTCGATTGCATTGGTCTAAAATGCTAGCTTGAAAAGGAGCTTTTAAGCCACTAGTCCAATTATTTTTTGGTTATTAGCAAGCTTTGAAGAACATTTTCTCGATCTTCACTTCAACTGGCCGGATGTGGATGGAACGTATGCTACGAGTGCTTTAGTTGCGACGTGGGTACCGGTTGTATTCTAAGTTGATTCAACAACAGCCTAAGTTTCCTTATTTCATAAAATTTCCTGTTAGCAGGATCGGGTAGGATAGTGAGTGTCAGGAGAAAGAAAAGAATTAGAAGCGTCTCTCATAGGTTCACCAATTTATTGACTCTTGCCTAGGAGTGACGGAGCTCTCCTAAGCAAGAGCAAGGAAAGGTAAACTTGTTTTGTTTTGAACAAAATTCCATAGAAGGTGCAGATGAATAAGCGGTATTGGAGGAGGGAACAGCCATAGTTGATGCATCGAATGTGCAATAAGACTTGATGAAGGCGGGATAACGGCACTTGCCTTCAAGCTTGAAACTTCTTGCCCCTCCATCCTGCCTTTATTTAATAGTATAAATCTTATCTTCAGCGGAATCTTCATCTTTCTTCTCCAGTTGATGATGCATATTCATATTGAACTTCTCACTTGCTAACTGCCTTCTTCCACAGTAGCTTCCTCTCCGCGAGTCCACAAATCCAATTTTGTCCATTTCTTCTGCCCGTGCCGTGGTTTACTTCTTGGATTCCATTTTTTTTATGGTCACTTATGTTATTGAAAATTATTATAGATTCATTTAGTGTTATTACTTGACTCACTACGGAACTTCCTTTGGGCGAGCCTACTTACTTAACTTGATTGACTGCGGAGCTACTTCGCCCCTTCCGTTGGCTACTCTCGTATGAACACCGTTTCTCTCCTTAGATTATCTAGCCCGCCTGCCTTCTCTTTAATTAAGTGATCCCATTTGCTTTCCAGCGGCTTGGCGCTAGAACACTTCATTAAGAAAGATCAGACAAAGAGAAACTTCTTCTGTTAAACAAAGCCCTAACCTCATCCCTTCCCCGAGCGCCTTCCTACCTCATATTAGTTAATTCTCCTTCCCCGGGCGAAGGTTATGCTTAGTGTCCATTAGACTATGGAGAACTACTGGTACCAGACTAGAAAGACAAAGAATTATTATAAGGGCCTGTAGCTACAATTTGAGGCCAGTTCCTTACTTGCCTACGAAGAAAGGGGCAGACGGATTCGGCCATTTACTACCGCTAGAATAGAATCAGACTATACTACTATACTACTGAGGGTTACCCACGCCCACGACTAAGGGGTCCAAGTTAGATTCTTACAGCTTACCCAAGCAGGAAAAGCCCAACTTCGGAAACAGCTCTGAACGTCAGAAAATAGTCTATAAAATGTCATATCCGGACATCGCTACAACTGCGCTGGCTGAATGGGAGAAGCACTACGACCTATCAATAAGCGACTCCAGTAGGCTATATATTAGTAGCCAACCGGCCGAGGGGCCAGTACCGCTTGTTATAGCCAGTAGGGACCACTGGTAGGCGATTTCTTTTGGCAGGACGAGGCGCACGCCTTGTTGCCGCTAGGCGCTTTCGCTAGTGCCGGTTAGCTTATTATTTGGCCCATCTCAGACAGGACTTTTCAATCTCCGACTTCGGGTCATCCAGTAGTAAGCCCATTCAGTGAGAAACCTTTTTCAACTACAGACTTAGAGGCAAGGGGCAATAAAGCTGACTAGCCTACATTTCCCCGACTCCCTACGCTACGGTCACACCGCCATAAGGCCGACCGCACTCCACCTTTCGAAGTCTCCTTAGGTCTTGATCTAGTTGTGACTTCTTTTTTCCAGCGAGTTACCCGTCGTTGTAGTTGTTGCTGTTCCGGGCGGTGCTTCCTGTCTGTAAGATCCCTTTCTTGTCTCGTCCGGGAAGGATGTATGAAGTATTGGTCCGTAGCTGCCTTGCTTTTCTTGTTTCCTTTGCTTTCGAGTAGGTGCAGCTGAGGCAGGTACCAAGAGTCAAGAGAGAACTTCTTTGTTTTGTTTGAATAATAGTATAGATTTAGACCTTCTCTACGGAATACCTGTTGCATCCTGTCTCTCCTGCCAAGCGAATGGATTTGTCATGCATTTGTTGCTAACTGCCGACACAAGCTGGCTTGTTAGGAAAACCCTTTTCTTCTTCTTATGAATGTTGCTTACTCTGTCCACTGCGATACGACTGTTGTAAGCTCTGTTTTACAGCTTGTAATGGGATTTCTGCTCTCTTTTCAATATATCCCCTCTCTTTTTCCTAGGAAAGCCTCTGTTGAATCTATCTCTCTCCGTTCGGAATGGGAACTCCAAGCTGTTTAGCTTTCATTCTTCCTTCCGGTACCTTTTCACAGTGCAACTGAGCAAATTAGGAAAACTTTGTACTCGGAATGCTACTTTCCTTAGTTTTGTTTCAAATATCTGCCGTTTCATCTGCTTCAGGAAAGGCAGTTGACTTGGTCGAATCCCGATTACGATCAAAAGGAAAATCTTGACTTGCAGTGGAATAACGGCTTTGCGGAGGAAGACCATCAAAGGCTGTTGCTGGGAGAGGTCCATTAGTCTGGGTCGATTGCTTCCATCCTCAATTGCTTCTTTTGAAGGTTACATGCCTGCTGTTGAAAGCCTGGGACGAGACAGAGTTAGTAGGCTTTGATCCTGCGGTTGAAGGTGATATACCAACAACATGAGCTAGCATGGTTTCGAGTGCGATAACATGGGATATGGATATGTTTTCTTCGATGCCTAGGCAGGCTGGGATTGGAACTGCTCGTGATTAGACCTTCTATATGACTGAACTTCCCCGCAACAAGATAGAAAGAAGAGTCTGATTCGGAGAAAGATGAAGATCGTCCAATAGTGATCTACGGATAGCTACCGACGTGAGAGGCCTAGAGTGAAGCTCTGGCAGAGTGGCTCCCTTGTTAAGTGTAGGGCCCCTTGGCTTTGGACAACTCACCAAGCCATAGAGACTAAAGAAAGAGCTAAATCAGTCCTTGCTGCAACTGAAGGAACGAAAGAAATCTACTTCCGAACTGAGCGCTAAAGGTACATACGGAGAGACCTACGATTTCCATTCTGTTTAGGCTATGAAAACCTCCCCGGATGAAGGAATGTATGTAATACATTGAAGACTTCGAACTGCTTACGTAATGGAAAAAGGGGCTAGATGGCTTACGGGGTATAGGGTTTTGAGGAGGAAAATGACTCACTTTTTGACAGAATCAAGGTCCTATCATTTTCTTCTTTTCTGAGTGAAATCAAAGCTAGACCATAAAGGGAAGAAGGTTGGTTACCTGCTATACTAAGAGTAAGCGAGCTAACGAGGCCTAATCCTGGGTTCACGGCATTCCATTCCTACCAATTCCATTTCGAGGGGTAGCAGTAGATCCTGTCGATTCAAAACCTTGTTCGAACTCTCTTTGGCATCTCACAAATGTTTCAAAATATATAGTACAGATTGGATCCTGATCAAGCTCAAGCTAAAACTACCTACAAGAGAATCCATACTGAATCTATTATCATAGATCTTGCTTTCGTCGGATACGTCTCTTTCTCCCCAATTTGGATGGATCCTCTCATTCTAATTCATCGCTACTAACTAGAAGAAGTTCCTAAAAATCGAAAGCTCCCCTCTTTTTCTCCATCCATAACCACCAGTTGTAGCGGAGGAAGTAGCAGTCAGTGGCTTCTCCCGGGGCCCTACCCTTGCTCTTTTCTTTCTCGGGCGCAGTCAAAAGATATACGAGGTTATAGAGAAATAGACAAAGAAGTTCAGCTGCAAGAGTGGATCCTATCCCGTATTTACCAGCGGGATTCATCCGTCTAAGGCGTTCCTCGGAGGAACTCGTCCAAGCACATGTCTCCTTTATCTGTTTTCAGCCAGCCTAAGCGCCCTACTTTACCTACTTGAAATGTAAATTTTCCTTTCATCAAAGCCTTCGTGTTCATCGAATACTCGCTTCACTATGTGTAGCTCGCTCCCCTCTCTTGAAAGCCGAACTGGCGCCTTCTTTTGATAACTGGGTTAGGGTTACCGAAGGCAATCTGGCAGGCAAAGTTTCCCCTTTTATTCGGCAGCCACCTTTGATGTAACTAAACTAGATAGAGTTTGGGTCACGAATTCGGATTTACCGATCCGAGGGAACCAAATGAAGCATCTTTTTCTCCTTCCGAAAGAAAAGAGGAAGACTTATTCCCACCGAAGTGCACTAATAGAAAACCCCTACCAGTCGAAGTGGAATGATGAGCTAAAAGTCCCTTGTACGATGAAGCTGAGTCACAGAAGCGGGAGAGGTGTCTTCTTTGAAGATCGTTTCCTATCGAGTGGATCAAATCCCAAGCCTTAAGAGCCCATTAACCCATCTTCTGTTCCGCTAGCCAGCTAAGCTAAAGCTTGCCATCGACCGGTTCGTTCGGAAGTAACCGCATGCGCTCACCTATCCATCAACCAAGACAGAAGGGAATGACCAACCAAGCGAGCAGAGCCCAACTACCAATCCTATGTTCTCCCAATCCTGGAACTGGTGGCAATCTAACGAATTCGGGAAAGCAAGATGATCGACACTGGAAAAGACGTCTTGGCGAGAGGTGCTTTAGCAACTCGACTGAAAAGGAGAGGGCGAAGTCATGACTCAAGCACTTGTCTAGAGAGGAGAGGGAGCTTACAGCATTCTCAGGCGCGGATGCCCTAGACGAGGGAGTTATTGAGAGAGGGAAGTTAGGTAGGTCGTCAGTAAGTTAGCGAGATAGAGCGAGACTGTTTGTTAGGTAGCTTAGCGAGATAGGGAGCAGCTATGGAACAAGGGGTCTGTTAAAACAGAACTAATTACCCTTTTTTTGTTTGTTCAAGGGGTTCCTCGGAAGAGCTCAGTGTAGAAGGTACAGGAGATAGAACAGATATGAAGGCGTTCCTCGGAAGGTAGGGATAGAGATAGATGGGATAAGGTGAGCATTGGAACTCATACAGGTGCAATATACAATGTAATGGTTATCCTCCGGAATCCAACTCAGAACAAGGCGTTCCTCTCCCTTTAGTCGACTAACTGGCGTTCCTCGGGAAGTACACCTTAGGTTTACAAACCTAACACAGAATAACGAGACGAAGTCGACTTTAGAACCTATTGATTAGAGCTCGGCTGCTCAAGAGCTACAAATGCGAGGGGATAGCTGCAATAAACCCCATGTAAGCACAGGGAGAAGCCGGCTAAAGCCTACATTACATACCTGTTCCCTTAACCTATTCCCAACGGAGGAGAAGAGGAATACTAATGAAATGACAGAAGCTACAGCGCGGACTTCGTGCTTGCAGGAACAGCAGCACTACTATGCAATTAATTAGCTGCCCCATTCATGCGCCCTCTAAACAACGAAAGCTACAACATCAACGAAGGGAATGGGTTCCTCCGGCATCTAGGTAGGTAGAACCTTCCAGAAAAACGGGGAGTAGACCCAAGGAGCGAAGCTACAGCCAAGGAAGAAATCCCGGGCAGGGACATGAACAAGATAGATATTCTACGCAGCCAAGCCCCTACTTTAGCTGCACTTGGTGGTTCCCCGCTTGGCTGTACCACGAACAAAGGGATCACAACAGCAACAGTAAGCACTCTCCTACCTATAACATGCAATCACAGGAATCAGACTAGAAGCTACCACCTGGCTACTCATGCAACTTAGTCCCATCGAACCAAGAGAGAAGGGATTCATTAAAGGAGTTCTTCCAAAGGCGCACATACCTTCGACGTTCACTCGGGCAACCGACCGTCTTCGACCGCTCCATCCCGCTCTTAAGGCTTGTTACAACGCTGAAGCCTTATTATAAGGAAGATTTTGTCCCCAACTTTGGGCATTTTCGGGGACTAGCCCAAACCTCCCTTCCCGTTGCTAATTCAATCGCCTTGGTTTTTCCAAGAAAGGGGTGATAGACCAAAACTAGAAAAATTAGTGTAGATGGACCCTCCCTTACCTTCCATCCACTCCGGCTTAGCTTTCAACCGGTCCGCCTCAATATAGGTGAAAAACGTCTAGTCGACGTAATGTCTGGCGTTTATATGATGGTTACCCAAGCCCCTGAGCTCATCAATGAAAGTATTCCATCTTTCACAGCGAGTTGTTCCGAATTTTTGCTTGAGCACAGTGAAATGCCTCTTACGGTCATCGATATCGTGCTCCCAGTCGTCATGGAGAGCCAACTGCAGAGCACGCCTGACATCTTCTGGATCGGAAAGAGTTACCCCGCGTTGATGTAAGAGAACGTGGGCTTTCCGTACCATGGCTGCTTCCAATTTATCGCAGGAGCTTGTGATAGCCTCTACCTCGGCAGAGATGCGTGCATGCTCTTGGGCCCGAGCCTCCCTTTCCCCACCTTCACCAAATGGTTGATCCAGGTGATTCGGCTGTTGAGCTGCTGGGGCAGGGGCGGGTAAGGTATTGGACGGAGCAGCCTGTTCCCTATGACTCGGTTGATTGACCGACGAGCTACTAGTGGCCGATTCCTCCATATCCGATGTGTAGGTAAACAACTCGGAATATGAAGATGCCTCGCCTTGGTAACCATGAGGAGCCATCCCTCCAGACGACGACCCCGAAACATAAAAAGTCCCAGTCCCAATAAAAACAGTAAATAGATCCGCGGAGAACGTACCAAAACCCGCCAAGACATGGCTACGGAGAAGAATCATAAAGATGGTGATGCCACAAACAAGGAAAAAATACAAAAATTGTGTCATCCCCTTTCCTAAATACTTACTAAAGGCGCGAAATAGAGAAATCAACCCAACCAATACAAAAAATAATGAAAGAAGATGGAAACAGGAAACGTCTTCAGATCCTAGTCCGAAAAAACCTGCTACGGAACTACCGAGCAGGAGCAACAAGAGTCGAAGCACTTGGTTTGTAGAGAACAGCCATCGAACGATATTTTTCATAAATTGGAGAGTCGTAATAAAATGAAATCCACACTTTGACACCTAAGAGTAAGTAACGAGTAGATACTTCCGCAGGAGCATAATCGATTTTCTGGTTAAATACATTACGAGAAGTTTTTCTATGCTTATAGCATTTAGTTTGAGCTTTTTCTGCTGCGTCTTTTAATCGACCGGAAAAACATATACGGATTCCCTCAGAACACTAACTGAAAGCGGCCGAGAATGAGTACCTATACCTATCCCTTACGGGAATCGAACCCGTGTCTTCGACATGAAAAGACGATGTCCTAACCACTGGACGAAAGGGACCAAAAGGCCATTCTTCATATACCTCAGCTCCGAGAATAGAAGTGGTTGTGGATTCGAACCACTGACACAAGGATTTACAGTCCTTTGCTCTAACCAGCTGAGCTACCTGAACCACTTTTCCAAAAGTCTTCCCACCTCCTGGGCGAGACAAGCTACCTTGAGCTAGGAGCCTCTTTTCCTTCTGCCTAGCTCCCCGAGAACAACGTTCGACTTGCATGTGTTAAGCATATAGCTAGCGTTCCTTCTGAGCCAGGATCAAACTCTTCTTTTGACTATGATTGGGCCCTGCAGTGGTAGAACCTCGTGAACCGGGCGTACTACTTCCCAACCTTCTGTGGACCTTTCTTCTCTTATTCAATTCCACTTTGTTTAGTTTAGTGATAGTTAGAGGTTAGAGAGAAAGATCACTCCACAAAGCAGCCTTCTTATTATATACGTATTTTTCTATGGATAACCCATTCTCGAGGAGGACTAACCTCCCTTCTTCGGTTTTGATTCGATTCACTGTTCCTCGTCCAATCCCTCTCGTATCAATCCTTCGGATCTGCCTTTCCCTGGGTTACTTTTGTAGCTGTTGTTTCATCCCCCTATCTAACGAGGGAATTGAGCTGGTGAATCACAGCTTATTTATCGAGTGATCCCTTTGTAAGTGTAGCTAAAGCAGGGGCGATAGCCCCGTTTTTAAATATCTTTCCTATCTTTCTTACTTCGTTTACCAGCTTGGAATATCACTGATAACCCTTCATATGTCATTCGTTGTTATCTGTTGATTTCCCTGTGTTTGCCGATCACTGATGTAATGGCTGTTCCGTCCTTTTTGAGCTCTGAGTTGGCTTGCAGACCAAGGAGGATCAACGTCTCATTGTATTCCAGTTAGTTTCACAGCTACCCCTTCCCCTACATCTTCTTTCTTATTCTCTGTATCTTTCGCTGTTGGCCAGCTTGAATCGTAGTTTTCTCTTATGGGAAGGGCGGACGAAGCCACTTTCACTTTGGCAAACAGGAACCAGCCAAGTCAAAAAGAAAGGTGATGGGAAATTTCCAATTAGATCGAGATTATTCTTTCTTCTTATGGATAGAGGTTAAGTTATCTTTGCCAGCTCGATGCCACAAAGGTTTAAAATGGGGATTCCTTGGTGCCGTTCGCTTGACTTGAGGTCAGTCCTTTCAACTAGCCTAGACCCATCATATGGGGAGCTTTAAATGGTGCCTAGCCTTTCGAAAGTAAGCCTGTCTGTCTGTTAAGTATGGACCATAGAATAGAATTCTTTTATCACTGCTAAGCAATAAGGCTC